TGGAAATATAGATGGGGCGTGGCCAAGTGGTAAGGCAACGGGTTTTGGTCCCGGTATTCGGAGGTTCGAATCCTTTCGTCCCAGGTATATACCTTGTATCAGAGTAAAAGTATCTTTTGAAAATAACGTTATGTTTAAATGCCTAATATTGGATAGAATGTCATTCTTGTTTCTTTTATAATTTAGAAATATTCTTTTATGAATCATATCTTTGTTTTTCACAACATACAGATAGTACTAAATATATTTGTTTGTGATCAAGATATGATGGTAACATAGGTCACACCCTAGTTGAATTCAACTAATTAAAAAATAAAATAAAGTATGACGGATTTTTCATCATATGTTCATTCCCTTCATATTGAAGGGGTTTAGCTACTTAATTTGAAGAAAAACCTTACGTCTCATATCTTTTTTAATTTTCAACGATATATTTTATTTTGAATCACAATAAGAAAGAGCCCTTCTTTCCTATATCTTATTCTTTATCCATTCAAATTAAACTTAAATGGGGTAGCCAAAAATTATTAGGATCTCTTTATTCTAAACAAGAGTAAGGTTATTACATTCAATTAATGGGATTAATGAGATTACGTCTCTTAAGACAAGACTGGGTTTGGGTAAACTAAAAAATTACGAGCAAGCGCCCAATCTGGACTTGTTTGTCTTTGTCCCTAGAGAGTATCCTTTCCCCAAAGGGGATCCTTTTTTTTGTTCTGATTCAGCATTCCCAGAGAGTCGTGGGTTAGATAGTTCTTAATTAGTAACAGTAACAGGAGGTCTTCATTTAAATATCTCTATATCTGTGTATGTCCGAATCTCATTAACAACGAATCAAGTTACATATGTAACGGATCCAGAATAAAGACTGTAGTTCAGTCTATCTGATAGGTATGAAAAACCCCTACTTCGTTCATCTTATCTTATTAATAAAATTAAAATTGAAAGAACAAGTACCTAAATCTTCTCTTAGATCGGTCTTTTTTATCTATCTTCACACAAAAATGGGGTTTTTGTTCAATTCATTTATCTGCTTTAAATCTTAAATCGTTGATGGTTCAATTCGAAAAGAAAAGATATTTTTATTTTTTTATGATAATCAAATTTTTAGTCTTTACTGTAAAACTTTATTCAAATAATGATATCTAAATAGTAAATAATGATATCTAAATAGTAAACTTTTTCGATTATAAAAAATTTTAATGATTGCTTTTGAGTTGAATCTTTGGTATTCAAAAAAGTAGGAAATGGGCCATATTGAGTCACTTTAAGATGCAGAGTAAAAAAGAATTCATTTATTCATATTCGTATTCTTTGCTATATTTCTATTAGTTTTTTTAATAAAAAGTAAAGTGTTGCATTCATACAATAACATACAATAATAGGTGGGGTTTTACTAAGATTGCTTCAAAAAAAAATTTTACCATCTTTGTATAGAAGAAAAAAGGGTATAGATGAAAATGTTTATGTATCGACGGAACCAATGACTATTCATGATTCCATAATTGAATCAATTCCATATGGGTTCCAAATTAGAGGAATGTTTTGTTATGGTAAAACTTCGTTTGAAACGCTGTGGTAGAAAGCAACGTGCGACTTGAAGGACACGATCCGGTGTGGATTTTTATTCTTACATCCGCCATCTTTTCTATGAATGAAGATGCTCTTGACCCGACATCTGTTCTGTTTTCACTAGAATCCTTATTTTTATTAGGTTGTAATGAAAAATAGAGTAACATGATGGAGCTCGGGTAGAAACTATGGATTCATCTTTCAGGGGGCAAGAATCTAGGGTTAATACCAATCAATAAATTGGAACAACTTCGTAAGTATATCAATATATAAATCGAAAGGATCCGATTCAGTCAAGTTTTTAATTCAAAAGTAAAATTTGTTGGAATTGATAAAAGTCTTTCGATTCAAAGTGTATCGCGCGGGAATCGAGAGTTTATATGATTCTTTGATAGAAAGAAATCACAAAAGGGGTATGTTGCTGCCATTTTGTAAGGATTAAGAAGCACCGAAGTAATGTCTAAACCCACTGATTTAAAACAAAGAAAAAAGGATCCCAGAACAAGGAAACGCCGTTTTTCAATTGTCTCAATAACTGTATAATATATAATAATAAAGATTAAATGAGACAAACAAGAGGGGGTTAAAGACCATTCAAAAAATGAAATAAATTGCCTAAAGATTTTTTTTCTTTTAAGCTATTTGAGAATTATCCAACTTGAGTTATGGGTACAAATGATTTTTTTTCAGGAAGGGGGAAGAAAAAAAATGAGTTAAATCCCATTATAATTTATTTTATCAACTCCTTTGCCATTAAATATAATTCTATACGTAGACAAAACTCCAAATCATTTTTTCTCGAGCCGTACGAGGAGAAAACTTCCTATACGTTTCTAGGGGGGGTCTTGTTCATTTACTTAGATCTATCCCAATGAGCCGTCTATCGAATCGTTGCAATTGATGTTCGATCCCGAAGAGAAGGAAGAGATCTTCGGAACGTAGGTTTTTATGATCCGATAAAGAATCAAAGTTATTTAAACGTTCCTGCTATTCTATATTTCCTTGAAAAGGGCGCTCAGCCCACAGGAACTGTTCGGGATCTTTTAAAAAAGGCGGAGGTTTTTAAGTAGCTTGTTCCTAATCAAAAAAAAATTAATTAAGGAAATAAAGAAATAGAAAGGGGTAGTAATTCTTATATAAATTATAAATTTTTGTATTTATATTTTTTCCTTTTTGGATTCTACTCATATCTATTTTTCATTGCTTCTATAAAATCTCATGTTCTAGAACGACAAAACCCGAGTTGCTTGATCCTAGAAATAGAAAATTCGGGTAGTTCCTTCAATTGGTCGGTTTTCGTTGGAACTCTACTAATAAGTAATAACCAAGGAATCCTCCTTTTTTTATTCTAGTTACTTATTATTGATTGAATAAAATAAATCAATATAAATCTGATATTTTTTCTACTTCTTCCTTCTTTATTCCTTTATCTAAACTTTTTCAGCTATATAGTGCCAATCCAACACAAGCCCTTTTTTATTTTTTTAATAGTATTGAAATAAATATAATTTATTTTGTTTTTCCGTTGTATTCTTTTCTCAACATTTATATTGACAACAGTGTATCGAACAAATATAATTCATCGTGATAAGTAGATAAATTTATTTATGTCCGAGAGGTTTGATTTTTACCTTATAACCTTATAACCTTATATTATTCAAATAATGGGATTCCTTGGATTCTCTTTAATAGAATATAATTTGAACTAAGATATAATAAGAATAGGGGTTTTGATTGAAAAGTCGATAACATAAGAACTAAGAGGTGGTCTATAAATTTTGACATTTATCTATCTTTTTCTTTTTGATTGTATCTACATAAACTTTTTCTATTCGGGTTGCTAACTCAACGGTAGAGTACTCGGCTTTTAAGTGCGGCTAGGATCTTTTACACATTTGGATGAAGCGAGGGATTCGTCCATACCATCGGTAAAGTTTGGAAGACCACGACTGATCCTGAAAGGGAATGAATGGAAAAAATAGCATGTCGGATCAACTAAGATTTCTGAGAAATATTTCATTCTTTCCGAATAGGTACAAACCCTTGTGTTCTTTTTTGAAACGGAACAAAATGAATTCAATTTAAAGTTGGGTCGGATGAATAAATGGATAGAGATAGAGCCCTAATGGCTTCAATTTATTGATTATAGGGAAAAAAGCAACGAGCTTCTGTTCTTAATTTGAACGATTACCCGATCTAATTAGACGTTAAAAATGTATTAGTGCCTGATACGGGAAGAGATTATCCCATGAACGGATTCTTTTTTTTTTTTTATGAATCCTAACTATTGACATTTTCCATTATGGAATAGAAATGAGAAATGTGTGTAGAAGAAACAGTATATTGATAAAAAAATTCCAAAATCAAAAGAGCGATTAGGTTGAAAAAATAAAGGATTTCTAAGTATTTTGTTATCCTATACGAATAGACATTTTTCGTTTAAATGGAAAAGAGAGGATAGAGAATCCGTTGATAAGTTTACCTGTATCCGAGGTATCTATTCGTTTATTACTATAATACCTCGTTTTGACTGTATCGCACTATGTTTCATTGATAACCCCCAAAATCCTCTACCTTTAGTTCAACTAGAATTTCAAATGGAGGAATTCCAAAGATATTTAAAGCTAAATAGATCTCAACAACACTACTTCTTATATCCACTTATCTTTCAGGAGTATATTTATGCACTTGCGCATGATCATGGTTTAAATAGAAATAGATCCATTTTTTTGGAAAACGCAGGTTATAATAAATTCAGTTTACTAATTGTGAAACGTACAATTGAGCGAATGTATCAGTATGAACAGAAGCATTTGATTCTTTTTGCTAATGATTTTAACCAAAATATATTTTTTGGACGCAACAAGAATTTTTCTTTTCAAATGATATCAGAAGGATTTGCAGTCATTGTAGAAATTCCGTTTTATCTCCGATTATTATCTTCGCTAGAAAGGAAAGGAATAGTTAAATCTCATAATTTACGATCAATTCATTCAATATTCCCTTTTTTAGAGGACAATTTTTCACATTTAATTTATGTATTGGAGATACTAATACCCTACCCAGCCCATCTGGAAATATTGATTCAAACTCTGCGCTATTGGGTAAAAGACGCTTCTTCTTTACATTTATTACGATTCTTTCTCCATGAGTATCGTAGTTGGAATACTCCAAATAAAGCCAGTTCTTGTTTTTCAAAAAGAAATCAAAGGGTTTTCTTCGTCCTATATAATTCTCATCTATGTGAATATGAATCCATCTTCGTCTTTCTTCGTAACCAATCTTCTCATTTATATTCAACGTCTTCTGGAACCCTTCTTGAACGAATCTATTTCTATGGAAAACTAGAACATCTTGTACTTGTAGAAGCTTTTGCTAAGGCCTTTCAGGCCAATCTATGGTTGTTTAAGGATCCTTTCATGCATTAT